TATGATAATCATCCACGCCTGAAACGTATCTTAATGCCTGAAAGTTGGATAGGATGGCCTTTACGTAAGGATTATATTGCCCCTAATTTTTATGAAATACAAGATGCTCATTGAATAATCAGAAACTAATCTTCACTTCTACAACTCCAGATATTCAAAGAATTTTTGTACATTCTCTTCGAGATCAAACATAGTAATTGAAGTTTCATTCACATATTATTTTTTTTTTTAGTTATTGGGTGGGCTAAATAAAATAAATACTAAAAAAAAAAAAATTAGAGGATTCATTGAGATTCTCAAATTTTGAAGATACTTTTTCGAATGAGCCGAGCCACTAGGATGAAACTAAAAGAGTTCCGCATTATGAACTATGTACCGCGCACATCACTTAGATGGGCTATAGAAAGTAACATAGGAGGAAATGAAGAAATAGAATCTGAAAAAAATATAGAAGGAAATGAAAGAGGATCATATTCTATTTGTACTGTATCTGAAATGAACTTTGGCTATTCCCATCCTTCAACTCCTCTAGACTATACTTTTTCTCTTTCAACTAACTAATTTAGCCTTTCGAATATGTATAAAGTATTAACGTTTTTTTTGAACAAAAGGAGACACAGTATGGACAAATAAAAAAACAAGAGGAAACAAAATGGAATTCTTTTGTATACTTTATATACATATGATATATATAAGGGGTATATCTCCGACATTTAGATGGATAAATATGTATCACGATTTATACTATTAATGAATATGTATGTCGACCCATATCAATTAATTTTTAGAATATATACTCATACAAATTACTCATGTGCCAGGAACCAGATTTGAACTGGTGACACGAGGATTTTCAGTCCTCTGCTCTACCAGCTGAGCTATCCCGACCATTCACGACGCATCATCCTCATTTTATTTTAATATAGGACTTGGGTCTATGTCAATTAGTCAATTAGAAAAACGAAAAAGTATTACAAAGTATTATACAGGATCTAATAGAATTTCTTGGATCTTCAAAAATAAATTTTCAAAGTTTCAGTACAGTACAAGTAATGATATGTATTGTTAATTATTCAAATTTAATGGATTCCTTGCTCAAATCATTTGTACTGTACGCGTATCATATATATCACACACAAGTCTTGTGATAAGAAAAAAATTTTCGCTCAGATCCATTTGTGAAAGAAAAGAGTAGAATGAGAATGAATGATAAATATAACGAATTTTTATTTGAATCGCTAACAAAATGATAAAATGAAAATAAATAATTAGGGAGTCAACCGGGTCGTTTTGGGGATAGAGGGACTTGAACCCTCACGATTTCTAAAGTCGACGGATTTTCCTCTTACTATAAATTTCATTGTTGTCGATATTAACATGTATAATGGGACTCTATCTTTATTCTCGTCCGATTAATCAATTATTAAAAAGATCTATCAGACTACGGTGGAGTGAATGGTTTGATCAATGAATATTCGATTCTTTTTTCAATTTTTAATCGATTCACAACAAGTCTTTCATTTTTCATAAAAATATAAAAAAATACAGATTTGGGTCGTCATTAATCATTTTGAGATAGTATTTCAGTACTATACGTATGTATATAGGTTTATCCTTCATCCTTGCTGAAGTTTCGATGGAAGGATTCCTTTACTAACACAATGCAGCCAACTCCATTTGTTAGAACAGCTTCCATTGAGTCTCTGCACCTATCCTTTTTTATTTTCGGTTTATGAAACCCTTGTTTATTTTCATAAAACAGGATTTGGCTCAGGATTGCCCATTTTTAATTCCAGGGTTTCTCTGAATTTGAAAGTTCTCACTTGGTAGGTTTCCATACCAAGGCTCAATCCAATTAAGTCCGTAGCGTCTACCAATTTCGCCATATCCCCTCTTTTTTTTGATGTGATTAAGATCACATCATGATGCCGCCCCCCCCCCTTTTCTTTCATTTCTATTATGCTGGACCGGTTGAATTCATTAGATACCGGTTCCTATATTGAAAAGTTTTTTCTACTATTTTATTTCTTGTATATTTTCTTTCATCTCTATCGGAGACCCGTATTTGGTCCAATCAGAAATGATTCTATCATTTCTATATCATCAATTCAATATAGATCGCATAACATATATATTATAGTATAATATATATTTATTATACTTATATATGCCCCTATTTCTACCGTTTTTAGCGTTAAATTTTAAATACTTGAACGGTCGATTCTTTTTTTTTTTTTTCGTCTTAGCTTTCACCTTTCCGAATGAAACCAGAGGAGTGTTTCATTATGATCTGGATTGCGCTTTTATCTTTCATGTTATTCTTAGGGCAGGCCTTCTATAACATAACAAAAAAAAACATTATAACATAACAAAAAAACGAAAAGGAAGATTTGAGTATTATTAATTTTAAATTCAATTAATAGCCATAACTAAAACTAATAAAATGGCTATAACTAACCATTCCGTTAATTTAGAATTAGAAGAGAATTCAAAATAAAATTATTTATTAATTAAATATGAAATTATTTCGAATTATATATAATAAATAATAATATTATAAGATTGTAATATACAATAAATATAGAAATGGAATATACAATAAATATAGAAATAGCAATAAATATAGAAATAGAATAAGATTCTAAACTTAATTACATTACTTTACTCGATTTTATTTAAAATGATATATTTAAATATATTTTCAAATTAAATTAAAATGAAATATATATATTTCTATATATAAAATATATATGAAATATAATAAAATTATGTAATAAAAAATAGTAAACTATAGAATAGTCAAAAAAATCTTACCATCTAATTAAGCTAATTAAGATATTTATTATTGATAAACATATATTTGAGAAATAGATCAAAATTTGATATCGCGATATTTAATAATATCGCTATATTAATAGGTATGTTCTATAATATTCAAATATCCAAAATATTCAAATATCCAATATGTTTGGAAATTCTAAAATTATATTTTCTATTCTTCCTTATTTTTGATATTTCTATTTTTCTATATATCATATTTCTTATGAATTTCTATTTTTCTATATATCATATTTCTTATGAAATAGCTAAGAATGAACAGTTAATATCTCAGTAGTTTACTAAATTAGTATACGTGCACAATTTATGTTATGTGAGCCCGCTTAGCTCAGAGGTTAGAGCATCGCATTTGTAATGCGATGGTCATCGGTTCGATTCCGATAGCCGGCTTTTCTCCGTTTGTTTGATTTTTTATTTTTTACATAATTGATAATGTGAAATCAAAGCGAAAAACTTCTTTCCCTTTTCCCAAGGGTCACCCTATCATCTCGTAGGAACTTCCAATTATGAATAAAAATGGGATTGGAGGAGTTCGGTCTCTGTAGAACAAATCAATCAAGAAAAGAACCCTGAATTTTTTTTATTATTATTTTAAATTCTTTTTATTTATATAATACAATTATTTATATACAATAAGGTCCGGATATTGATACAATTCCTCTAATTATTCTTTGTAATACAATACTTCAGTAAATTTCGATTAATTTATCATATTTTAGTTTAGTTTTAATTTTGTTTTATGAAATTTCATAAAAAATAAGGAGTCTTTATGTCACGTTACAGAGGGCCTCGTTTCAAAAAAATCCGTCGTCTGGGGGCTTTACCGGGACTAACTAGTAAAAAGCCTAGAGCCGGAAGCGATCTTAGAAACCAATCGCGCCCCGGAAAAAAATCTCAATATCGTATTCGTTTAGAAGAAAAACAAAAATTGCGCTTTCATTATGGTCTTACAGAACAACAATTACTTAAATACGTTCGTATCGCCGGAAAAGCCAAAGGATCAACAGGTCAGGTTTTACTACAATTACTTGAAATGCGTTTGGATAACATCCTTTTTCGATTGGGTATGGCTTCGACTATTCCTCAAGCCCGCCAATTAGTTAACCATAGACATATTTTAGTTAATGGTCGTATAGTAGATATACCAAGTTATCGCTGTAAACCCCGAGATATTATTACAGTGAGGGATGAGCAAAAATCTAGGGCTCTGATTCAAAATTATCTTGATTCATCCCCCCGCGAGGAGTTGCCAAACCATTTGACTCTTCACCCATTCCAATATGAAGGATTCGTCAATCAAATAATAGATAGTAAATGGGTCGGTTTGAAAATAAATGAATTGCTAGTTGTAGAATATTACTCTCGTCAGACTTAACCCCAACTAAAATAACAAGGGTTCGGACAATTTTGACCTCTCCATTTTGGCTTAAGTAAAGGGACCCGGGGTAAGTAAGGTAAGGGGTTTGATCTGGGGATTTTGATCTCATTCATGTATCATAGATCGGTAGGGGATTTTCATTCCTTGTCCATTTTGCCCAGTATTTTTCGTACCACAGAAGATTTGGATTAGGAATACATAATCGATATCAAAGAAAAGAAAGGTCTAACTGTTGGAGTATACATTCTTATTTGATGCATTGCAGTCAGTAACATTGGTGAATTAGGTGAAGAGTACGGAAAGAGAGGGATTCGAACCCTCGGTAAACAAAAGTCTACATAGCAGTTCCAATGCTACGCCTTGAACCACTCGGCCACCTCTCCTACATAATGATTATGGCCAAAAAACCGAGTTAATAGTGAGTCATTCATATTATTTTGGATAGGTATCTACATTGAATTAAAATTATTAAAAAATTGAACTCTAAAAATAGAAAACTTTTCATCAAAGACAAATCCTTCCGCATAAATCTTTTTTGTGAAAAATTGTAAAATAAAGATATATCTATTCATGTTTGCGAAGATGGGGTTTCCGCCCTTTCTAATATTTATACCGGATTTAATCTCTCAATTGAAACGAATTCAACGATTGATCCATTTTTTTAGACTGTGTTTAATGGATATCTTTAGATCATTATTCAATTTTCATAAAAATTCTAAAATGCCTTTCCAGTTTTAGATTTTTCAACAACAACTCCTTACTCCAACTTCTTAACCCATAGATT